AATTGGTTTATTCTGCAGCAGCAAATGCTAGTTTCAATATGGGTTCCGACGAGGCCAATTTAGTAATTCGTAAAGCTGAGGTTAACGAGGGTACTGCCGCGAAGAAATTAAAACCGGGGGCTCGAGGACGTAGTTATGCGATAAAAAAAGCTACCTGTCATATAACTATTGTAGTGCAAGATAGATCTTTAGATGAATATGAAGAGATATCTTTCTATTCGTTAAAAAACCCTAGATGGAAAAAGACAACTATGGTATATGATGATGCGTATAATAGTGAGGTAGTATGGGACAAAAAATAAATCCACTTGGTTTCCGGCTTGGTACAAGCCAAAGCCATCATTCCCTTTGGTTTGCACAACCAAAAAATTATTCTGAGGGTCTACAAGAAGATCAAAAAATAAGAGATTTTATCAAAAATTATGTTCAAAAGAATATGAGAATATCCTCCGGTGCCGAGGGAATTGCCCGCATAGAGATTCAAAAAAGAATCGATTTGATCCAGGTCATAATCTTTATGGGGTTCCCGAAGTTATTAATCGAAAGTAGACCGCGAGGAATCGAAGAATTACAGATGAATCTACAAAACGAATTTCATTATGTGAACCGAAAACTTAACATTGCTATCACAAGAATTGCAAAACCTTATGGAAATCCTAATATTCTTGCAGAATTTATAGCCGGGCAATTAAAGAATAGAGTTTCATTTCGAAAAGCAATGAAAAAGGCTATTGAATTGACTGAACAAGCAGATACAAAAGGAATTCAAGTACAAATTGCAGGGCGTATCGACGGAAAAGAAATTGCACGTGTCGAATGGATCAGAGAAGGTCGGGTTCCCCTACAAACCATTCGCGCTAAAATTGATTATTGTTCCTATACAGTTCGGACTATCTACGGGGTATTAGGCATCAAAATTTGGATTTTTATAGACAAGGGAGAGGAATAACAAAACTTTCATTGTTTTTCCGTCGATAGAACAAAAAAGGGGAAACTCATTCATTCTTTTTCTGGCCAATCAAACAAATTCCGAATTCTTTAATTCTTTTAATTCTATAGGGTTGAATAAAAATTAGATTGACCTTTTGTTTTGATATAATTGCTATGCTTAGTGTGTGACTCGTTGGTTTTAGGGGGTTGGGATTAAAAAAAGACCGGCCCAGTAGTATGAAAACCAACCCATCGCTTCATATTATCTGGATCTAAAGAACCTGTCAAGATATGCCAAATCGGTCATATCTTTGTAGCAACTGACATTTTTTTACAATTAAACTTTAATGAATTCTAAGTTTAAAACAAAATACAGAACAAGAGTGTGGATAAATGGAAGGGTGAGAGAAAGAAAGAAAAAAATATCAATGATATAGAATTCCAATATGTAAGGTCTATGAGTCCTCTCATAACAGTGTAATAAAGCATCAATACTAATTGATTCATCCATAATGAAATAGTAAATGAATCCTTCTTATAGATTATAGAAGAAAAAACTCAAGAGCTTCGAGCCAATAAAGACTAAGAAGATTGACTCAAGGATAAATTGGATTAGAAGCTTCGTTGTAAAATTCTGACCTAACCATTTAGTACGAAGTGGTGGGGACGAAGGAACCTGTGAATGCAAAAGATTTTATTCAACAAATGAATCTTAATGATTCACTCGTTGGGATGGCGAAATGAACCGGAAATCAATTCATCTATTCGGAGAAATGACGAACAAGTGCTAGGACTGAAATAGAGATTGCAAGAGTCAACATTCGCCCGCGATAATTTTTTTTTGAATTTGAATTGGTAAACCTGGATAAAAGACAAAAGAAAATAAAGATTTAATAGGACGTTCCAAAAAAAAACGATTTTTTATCTAATTTTTCTAAAAACGTTCTAATATCTATGCAAATTAATTGCAAGTCCATTTTGAATCCTTTTATTCGCGAGGAGCTGGATGAGAAGAAACTCTCACGTCCAGTTCTGTAGTAGAGATGGACTTCCGAAACAACCATCAATTATAACCCCAAAAGAACTAGATTCCGTAAACAACATAGAGGACGAATGAAGGGAATATCTTATCGAGGTAATCATATTTGTTTCGGTAAATATGCTCTTCAGGCGCTTGAGCCTGCTTGGATCACATCTAGACAAATCGAAGCGGGTCGACGAGCAATAACACGAAATGCACGCCGTGGTGGAAAAATATGGGTCCGTATATTTCCAGACAAACCAGTTACAATAAGACCCGCCGAAACACGTATGGGTTCGGGGAAAGGATCCCCTGAATATTGGGTAGCTGTTGTTAAACCGGGGCGAATACTATATGAAATGGGCGGAGTAACTGAAAATATAGCTCGAAGGGCGATTTTAATAGCAGCATCAAAAATGCCTATGCGAACTCAATTTATTATTTCGGGATAAAAATTTAGAACCAACACAAATGAGTCTTGGGAATGAAAGAAAACCGCGGGTTTCTTTTTTTTGACAAACAATATTTCTTTTCTTTTCTTCATCCTTTGCAGTGGAAGAATAGACTCAAAACTTCATATGATTCAACCTCAGACCCATTTAAATGTAGCGGATAACAGCGGGGCTCGAAAATTGATGTGTATTCGAATCCTAGGAGCTAGTAATCGCCGATATGCTCATATTGGTGACGTTATTGTTGCTGTGATCAAAGAAGCAGTACCAAACATGCCCCTAGAAAAATCAGAAGTAGTAAGAGCTGTAATTGTTCGTACCTGTAAAGAACTTAAACGTGACAGCGGTATGATAATACGATATGATGACAATGCTGCAGTTGTGATTGATCAAGAAGGAAATCCAAAAGGAACTCGAATTTTTGGTGCAATCCCCCGCGAATTGAGACAATTCCATTTTACTAAAATAGTTTCATTAGCTCCCGAGGTATTATAAAATAAAATGGGAGCCAGATATCTTTGGGATCTTTGAAAAGAAATAGATTAAGAACTAGATTAATTCGTAGATTATGTCTCACGCATATACCTTGAAAAATTCATATTCATAAACCAATAAAAAAACATGTTAATTAGATCAATTTTGAGGCACCAAAAATTTTACTTCATCATGGGTAGAGACACTATTGCTGAGATAATAACCTCTATACGAAATGCGGATATGGATAGAAAAAGAGTTGTTCGCATAGCATCTACTAATATTACCGAAAATATTGTTAAAATACTTTTCCGAGAAGGTTTTCTCGAAAACGTCAGAAAACATCGAGAAAAAAACAAAAATTTTTTGGTTTTAACCTTGCGACATAATAGAAGGAATAGGAAAAGACCCCATACCTGTAGAAATTTTTTAAATTTAAAACGGATCAGCCGACCCGGTCTACGAATCTATTCTAACTCTCAACGAATTCCTAGAATTTTAGGTGGAATGGGGATTGTAATTCTTTCTACTTCTCGAGGTATAATGACAGACCGGGAGGCTCGACTAGAAAGAATCGGCGGAGAAATTTTATGTTATATATGGTAATCCTTTTAATATCCAAATGGGATCCGAAACCTCTTCCTATTTGTAAAAAAAAAAAAAAGAAAGGGGTGAGTTGTCTAATATCGTTTCTCCTACATTAGTTGATACTTCAAGGGGGCTTTACCTGAAATGAAAGAACAAAAATGGATTCATGAGGGTTTAATTACCGAATCGCTTCCCAATGGCATGTTCAGGGTTCGGTTAGATAATGAAGATCTGATTATAGGTTATGTTTCAGGAAAGATCCGACGTAGTTTTATACGGATACTGCCAGGAGATAAAGTCAAAATTGAAGTAAGTCGTTATGATTCAACTAGAGGACGTATAATTTATCGACTCCGAAACAAGGATTCGAAAGATTAGGTGGTTTTTATTCAATACGATTCGAGATGAAAAATTGCAAGAAACTTATTTTCTACCAAGAAGTAGATTCAGAATTAAGATAAGGAATGAAAAATATGAAAATAAGAGCTTCCGTCCGTAAAATTTGTGAAAAATGTCGACTAATCCGCAGACGGGGGCGCATTAGAGTAATTTGCTCTAACCCGAGACATAAACAAAGACAAGGATAATCAGACTCACCAAAGGAATAAACGTACAAATAAAGAATCTGTTTTGACATCAAATGGATATATTCCATATATTTCTGACTCATATTTATGAGATGCTACAATATGGCAAAAGCTATACCGAGAATTGGTTCACGTAAAAATGTACGTATTGGTTCACGTAAAAGTGCACGTAGAATACCAAAGGGAGTTATTCATGTTCAAGCAAGTTTCAATAATACTATTGTCACCGTTACAGATGTACGGGGTCGGGTCGTTTCCTGGTCCTCGTCCGGTACTTGTGGATTCAAGGGTACGAGAAGGGGGACGCCCTTTGCCGCTCAAACTGCAGCGGCAAATGCTATTCGTACAGTAGTAGATCAAGGTATGCAACGAGCCGAAGTCATGATAAAAGGTCCCGGTCTCGGAAGAGACGCCGCATTACGAGCTATTCGTAGAAGTGGTATACTATTAACTTTTGTGCGGGATGTAACCCCCATGCCACATAATGGCTGTAGACCCCCCAAAAAAAGACGTGTGTAGAAATTAAGAGTGAAGAAATTTCAAGAGAAACAAGAGAAATAAATAATTCAATCAAATAAAATATTATTACTATGGTTCGAGAGAAAGTAACAGTATCTACTCGGACGCTGCAGTGGAAGTGTGTTGAATCCAGAACAGACAGTAAACGTCTTTATTACGGTCGCTTTATTCTGTCTCCACTTATGAAAGGACAGGCCGACACAATAGGCATTGCGATGAGAAGAGCTTTGCTTGGAGAAATAGAAGGAACATGTATCACACGCGTAAAATCTGAGAATGTCCCGCATGAATATTCGACTATAACGGGTATTCAAGAATCGGTCCACGAAATTATAATGAATTTGAAAGAAATTGTATTGAGAAGTAATCTATATGGAACTTGTGGCGCGTCGATTTGCGCCATGGGCCCTGGATATGTAACTGCTCAAG